GGAGGACTCTTTTAAATAACTCAATTAAATAACAAGTTCCATTTTTCTTTTGCTGGGGGGGGTTTGATAGATATGGCTCACTAAAACCACCGAAATCATAACAGAAAAATGCATTCATTATTATTTAAGAATCCATAGTTTCATTTTATATTCCCGTAAGGTCGTCAAGTAACTCAAAAAGGAAAAAGGAATAATAAGAAAGGATACTTTGATTTTATATAAATATAATTATAATATATAATAAGTAAGAATGGAAATAACCCCTTATCTTGGAAATAACCCCTTATCTTTTTATTATATTGCTGCTTTAATAGCAAGCATTTTTGTGTTTAAACCAGATAAATTCTTTTAGCTAGGATTTGTTGGAACAAAAAAAGGCCCGGCTAGGTATTGACCAGGCCAGGCCGTGGGAATAAAGGGAACAAAATCAAAGGGGTCTTCTTTATTTTTCTTTCTATTTGTCTATTGGATCTTTCGAGCCCTTACTTATATCTAAATGAAATTGCTGGTCAAAGTTGTACATATCTATATAATAAAGAAAGAGAAAGCAAGACTTTTTTCTTACTTCATGTGTAATGTAACATAGTCATTATTCCCTTGTTCAATTGGGAGAGATGGCTGAGTGGACTAAAGCGGCGGATTGCTAATCCGTTGTACGAGCTATTCGTACCGAGGGTTCGAATCCCTCTCTTTCCGTTTCTATTGATGATTGATTTATCTTTCAAATTTTGAAAATCCCTTTTTTGCCTAGTTCAGCGTGTGGAATAGATAACAAAATCCTAAGAAATAAAATCAAGCAAGGAAAATGAAAAACCCTTTTTATTCTTCACGTCCAGGATTACGTCCTGGATCATTAGATAGAAATCCAAAGATGAACAGAGAAACAAAGAATATCACTACTGTGTAAACGAAAAGTTTGAGAGTAAGCATGACACAATCTCCAAGATCCTTTTTTTGAAAAAAACGAGAAAAGAGAATAGATCCTCCATTTTTTATAGTAGAATATCATTTTTTATACTATATATTCTAAATATTCTATTTTGACACCAAGAAATGAAGTGATTTCTAGAAATAGAAAAGGATTTTCTGAAATTCAAAGTCATTTGTAATAAGAGTCCTTCATTACCAAAAATGGATTTCATACCCCCAATTAGATATTATATTGTGGGGACCCTAACCCTATTTAGGGTCTTTCGTTGGAAAAAAGGTCAGAATGGCGAAATGGGTCGAGCCGGGTTTTGATTTCTCGAGGTTATCCCCGACTTTCCGTGTTTGAATCGAAGGTTAATACTGTAAGACTTAGTTGATCTTCTGAATTGTTAGAATTTTTTTCTCGAACAAATCATGAATTTTCTAGGATAGTATTAAAGATTTTATCGAAAACTTACAGCAGCTTGCCAAACAAAGGCTAAGAGAAAAAAGAACAAAGGTATGACCGGCATAACATCTATGATAGGATTCAAAAAAGCATAGGCCTCAGGCAATTTGGCGAAGAAAAGACTAGTCGAATAAAGGGCAGAATTAAGACAGATACAGATCAAACTAAAGATATTAAGCATAACAGACATTTTGTTCTTGGAGATAATTGCATTTTGGTTGAGTTATTGATATAAATAAGGAAAAATGAAGTAAGGTAGACAAAAAGCCCTTCTTTTTCTTTGAACCCACCCAATCAAAAATCCTCCAATTCTCAAAAGAGAATAGAAGAAATCATACTTTCATACAATATCTTAATTGAATTATATGTAATGATCAATAAATTCAGTTGAATTCTATATCTACACGTGTCAAAATCCTAACAAGAATCTATTCTATAAAAAGATTTTCTATAGATATTTGGACTGGAATTGACGAACACGCAACACCAATATTAGTCTTTATTAGTGTCGAATAGAAATCTAAATGGGGCGTCGCCAAGTGGTAAGGCAACGGGTTTTGGTCCCGCTATTCGGAGGTTCGAATCCTTTCGTCCCAGAGTGTATCCATTCTATCAGAATAAAGATTCCTTTTTGAAACAACCTTCTGTTTAAAGGTAGAATATTAGTCATAGAATGTGATTTTTGTTTCTTTTTTGATTTTTTTTTAATGATTCAGAGAAGAATCATATCTTTTTTTTCACAACAAACTGAGTGGAATTGACTGCAAATGGCATGCAGATGGAACTGAATATATTTGTGATCCAGGTAAGATGGTAACATAGATCACAAAAGTTTGAATTCAAAAGGGGTAGGGTGGGCTTTTCATCATATGCCCATTCCCTTCATATTGAAGGAAGTTAGTTACTTAGAAAAACCTTAGGTCCCATCTCTATTTGAATTTTCAATGATTTATTTTGAATCAAAATGCGAAGGGGCCTATTTTCCCTATCTCTTTTTCCCTGTCCCTTAAACTTGTTTGTCTTTATCCTTAGACAAGAGATAGTTCATATTCCGTAAAAAGAGATCTTTTTTAGATTTATGAATCATCATTCCCATTAAATTCGGGCAGTAGGTGGCCATTAATCAGCAACCGAAGATATTTATGAATCAAAATGCGAAGGGGCCTATTTTCCCTATCTCTTTTTCCCTGTCCCTTAAACTTAAATGAGGTATCCCAATTAAGAATCTTAACGTTCTGCGGATCTCTGAATTCTAAATAAGATGAATCATCATTCCCATTAAATTCGGGCAGTAGGTGGCCATTAATCAGCAACCGAAGATATTTATGAATTTCAATCTCTGTGTCTGTTCGAATCACATTAACAAAGAATCAAGTTACATATGTAACTGATGTATTTTCTTTGAACTTTGTAAGTATTTGGTGTTTGGCTTTAATGAATAATTGTAAATATATCTAACAATTGATACGGGGGGTGACTCATACATTTTATTCACTTGAATGGTAAAATTGCAGAAAGATTACTTAACCTCAGGTTAAACAAAATATGAAAATACATATAAATGAGGAAATGCTTAGCTTATATGTATGTATTGTTTGATTTCGTTGTATTTCAGTGACAGCAGTCTTTCGATTTTTGTGAAAAAGAATTGGAATTGCTTCAATGTGAAAATGGAAATATTTAACATAGAATATCCATAACAGTTGTTCAGTCTATCTGATAAATATGAAAACCCTCTAGTCGTCCATCTAATTGATAAAATCAGAATCCAAAGGACCTAACTCTTCCTTTACATCAGTCTTTTTTAGCCATCTCACAAAAAAGAAAAAAGAAATTGGATTTCTTGTTCGATTTAGTTATCTGCTTTAAATTATTGATGAATCCGTTCGACAAGAAAGAGAGATTTCTCTTTGTTTGATGATCAAATGTAGTCTTTACTGTCAAACTTTATTCAAATAATGATGTTGAAATAGGAAACTTTTTCAATTATAAACATTTTGAATGATTCCTTAAGAGTTGAATCTTTGATATTTGAAGAAGTTGGAGTTGGGTCAATGTCAATCTAAATCTAGCCCTAGCCTACCGAGTCACTTGAGGATGGAAATTCAAAAAGACTACATTTATTCGTATAATTTATATTAGTTAGTTATGCTAGTTCTATATTTCTCTTAGATATTTTAGTTTGTTTTTTTTTTAGAAAAAATGTTGCATTGATACAATAAAAGATAGGGTCTTGCTAAGATTTTTCAGAACAATCTTTAACATCTATGTATAGAAAAAAGGATAGATTACTATGTCTACGTACCGACTGAACTGAACCAATGACTATTCATGATTTCATAATTGAATCAATTTCATACGGGTTCAAAATTAGAGGAATGTTATGGTAAAACTTCGTTTGAAACGATGTGGTAGAAAGCAACGTGCGACTTGAAGGACGCGATCCGATGTGGATTCTTAGTCTTACATCCACCATTTTATATCGGAATGAAGGTGCCCTCGACTCGACATCATTTGTTCCACTATAACCCCTCTTTTTTGTTGGGTTGTAATGTAAATAAACATAGTACATGATGGAGCTCGAGTAGAAAGTATTAATTCATTTCTCGGGGGCAAGAATCTAGGGTTAATGCCAATCAATAAATTGAAACAACTTCGTAAGTAGATCTATAGAAATCGAAAGGATCCGATTTCAGCAAGTTTCAATTTAAAAAGCAAATTTGTTGGAATTGATAAAACTCTTTTGATCCAAAGTGTATCACGCGAGAATCAACTGTTCGTATGATTCTTTGAGAAAGAAATCACAAAAGGGGTATGTTGCTACCATTTTGAAAAGATTAAGAAACACCGAAGTAATGTCTAAACCCAATGATTTAAAACAAAGAGAAAGGATCCCAAAACAAGGAAACACCGTTTCAATTGTCTCAATAACTGGATCAAAATAAAGAATCCAAATAGATTTTAAATGAGACAAACAAAAAGGGGGGGGTTAAAGACTACTCAATAAATAAAATTGCCTAAAGATTTTCCTTTGCGCTATTTTTGAGAATTATGCAACTTGAGTTATGAGTACAAATGCTTTTTTTAGGAGGGAAGAAAAAAAATGAGTGAAATCATAGTCTAATTCATTTTATGGACCTTTTTGCCATTCATTAGAATTCTATATATAGAGAAAACTGTGAATCATTTTTTCTCGAGCCGTACGAGGGGAAAACTTCCTATACGTTTCTAGGGGGGGTATTGTTTATCTATCCCAATGAGCCGTCTATCGAATCGTTGCAATTGATGTTCGATGCCGAAGAGAAGGAAGAGATCTTCGGAAAGTGGGTTTTTATGATCCGATAAAGAATCAAACTTATTTAAACGTTCCTGCTATTCTCTATTTCCTTGAAAAAGGTGCTCAGCCTACAGGAACTGTTAAGGATATTTTAAGGAAGGCAGAGGTTTTTAAGGAACTTCGCCCTAATCAAACGCAATTAAGGAAATAAAAAAAGGGGGGGTGATTCTTATATAACTTTGCTTTGTATAATTTTTTTCTACTTCTTACTTATTTTAGATTCCCCCATCTAAACTTTTTCTATCTATGTAGTGCTAATCCAACACAAGTCCTTTTTTTTTTTGA